AAAACGCCGTAAGAACTGAAATGTCACAACATTTTTTTTATACATGCCCAAGTGATGGAAAACAAAGAATATCTTTTACATATCCGCCCAGTTTGTCAACGTTTTTTGAAATGATACAACAGAAGATGCTTTTGTGCACGACAGAAAAGCTATCCCCAGCAGAACTGTATAATCATTGGTTTTATACCAATGAACAAAAACGAAACAACCTCATCAACGAACTTATCAATCGAATTGAAGCTCTAGACAAGGGGTCTCTTGCTATGGATGTACTCGAAAAAAGAACTAGATTGTGCAATGATGAGACTGAACAAGAATGCTTACCTAAAATATATGATCCTCTTTTGAATGGACCCCATCGTGGAACAATCAAAGAATTGTATTCAGGTTCAAACATGAACGAGTATTTAATAAACTCGATAGAAGATTCTATCGAAACTCTTTGGATAAACAAACTTCATGATATCGCTCTTCCTACTGCCCTTACTACTGATTACCGAGAATTTGAAGAAAAAATAAAAAACACTTTTTATTTAAAATTGTAAATTAAAAATACAGTAAATTACTATAAAAATAAATACATAAAATAAGTAAAAGAAGAGATAAGAAGAGATTCGTCCTCCGCCTACATATTTGATAATTTCTGCTACAAATAAATTTAGAATAGCAACAGCATTCGTAATTCCATCAATTACTTGTTTATCAAAAAAATAACTTAGTTCTGCCAGCCCTCTTATACCTGTAGTTAAGGTTTTTGTATAAATAGCGTCTATGTAACCACGATTATATGACCAATTATATATAAAATTGAGTATTTTGTCCCAAATAATTCTCCTAGGACCCAGTTGAACAGATAAATTTATGAAGTTCAAATTATTAAAATTGGAATAAGCAGGCCCATAGAAAAGAAACGCTATAAATATTCCGAAATATGCTATACTGACTGAAAAAATAGCATTTATCACAAATTCATCCCAATCAAAATCATAATTTGAATGTAAAAAGTTTATTGATGGAGTTAACCATCTGGATAATATATCTAAATGAATTATTCCTTGACCAAAAGGAATTCCTATGGATCCAACGAACAAAGTAACTAAGACCAATATAAGAAGTGGTAATAACATAGTATTGTCCGATTCATAAGGATATGTGGAAATTTTTTTATTGGAAAAATTTTTTATAGTAATAAGAGGCCCCACCATATTGGTTTCTACATTACCAACAATAGGATATACTTTTTTCGAAAAAACAGAAATTCTTTGATTATGATTCATTGTTGATAAAATCAAATTATTTTTTTTTACTTTTTGTCCTTTTTTTCCCCAGATAGATATTGAATGGAACACATTATTTTTTTTGCCGCTGTAATTTTTACAATTACTATTTAAATGACCTTCAAAAGTAAGTAAATACATCCGAAACATATAAAATGCAGTTAATCCTGCTGTGAAACAAGCTATTATTGCAAAAATGGGTGAATACAACCAACTATCATTAAGAATTTCATCTTTGGACCAAAAACAAGCAAGAGGTGGAATACCACAAAGAGAAAGCGTGCCTAAAAAAAATGAAATTTTTGTAATTGGGACATATTTTTTTAAACCACCCATAAGAACCATATTCTGGCTTTTATCTGGGGAATACCCAACAATAGTTTCCATTGAATGAATAATGGAGCCAGATCCTAAAAACAATAATGCTTTCGAATAGGCATGAGTGATCAAATGAAATAAAGCAGTTCGATAAGATCCCATACCTAAAGCTAACATAATATAGCCCAATTGCGACATTGTAGAATAGGCTAGACTTCTTTTAATGTCTCTTTGAGCAAGAGCTAAAGTAGCTCCTAATAGTATTGTTATTATACCTACCAAAGAAATTATATTCAGTATGTAAGGTATGACTGTAAAAAGAGGAAAAAGTCGAGCTACAAGAAAAATTCCTGCTGCTACCATAGTAGCAGCATGTATAAGAGCCGAAATAGGAGTAGGGCCTTCCATAGCATCAGGTAACCATACATGAAGAGGGAATTGCGCAGACTTGGCAACCGAACCTACAAATAATAGGGAAGCACACAAAGTAAGAAATAAAGAATTGTCCCCATTATTATCAATCAAATTATTGGCTATTTCAAATAAATCCCGAAATTCAAAACTCCCCGTTATCCAATAAAGACCTAAGATTCCTAAAAATAAAAAAAAATCCCCTACACGATTAGTTACAAACGCTTTTTGACAAGCAGTTGCGGCAAGGGGTCGTGTGAACCAAAAACCTATTAATAGATACGAACACATTCCAACTAATTCCCAAAAAATATAAATTTGTATCAAATTTGAACTAGTAACTAATCCCAGCATCGAAGCGTTAAAAAAACTAATATAAGCAAAAAATGTCAAATAGCCTTGATCATGAGACATATAATTGTCACTATAAATAAGAACCATTATTCCAACAGTAGTTATTAATATTAACATAATGGAAGTAAGCGGATCTATTAAGTGGCCTAAATCTAAAGCAAAATCATTATTTAAGGTCCAAGACCATACATATTGGTAGGATGGACTGCCATTTATTTGCTGAATAGACAGATTGGCGGAAAAAATCATAACGATACTTAGTAATAAAACACTAAGAAAAGCCCATATACGACGAATATTTTTTGTTGCCGCCGGGAAAAGAAAAAGGCCTACCCCTATTGCTATAGGAACCGGAAGGGGGACGAAAGGTATGATCCACGCATATTGATACGTATATTCCATAAAAAATAAACCTTTTTTTATTGTTAAATTGTTTCCGATTCACCAACTCTTTTATATTTAGAACGGAGCAAAAAAAAAATAAAGATATGAAAAGACTTTAATAGAAATAGAATTAATATAGAAATAGAATTAAGAATTCTGATGATTTCCAAATAGTCAAATAAAAACGATTAAGTCTGGTTATTCTTTTTTAACGATTAAGTCTGGTTATTCTTTTTTTTTAATTAAAGATTAAGATATATGAACATAGAGAATATAATATTTTCAATCATTTCATTATTACAATAATTTAGTTTATATACATAAAACAAGTCCAAAAATTATGAAAAAAAAAGTACTTGATTCCGAGTATCCTATGATCCACCAATAACTCAACCCGATAAACAAAAAAACAAGGAGATTATTTTCTTATTTTCGTTAATTGAGTCGGAATTCAGAATCATTAATCGGTTGTGAACTAGTCCGTTGGGAAACTGAGTGAGTTGCTTATATTTGTTTCAATAAAGCAACTTAAACTTATACTTGTGATTAATTTTATTGATGTTCGTCGATTTGTTACTCATCACTTCAGTTTGCACAGAGCTGAAATAATAATAAAAATTTCTGGTTCAAATAACATATCGTTTAATAAATTTTTTACTATACTAATGGATACTCATTTTTTCTAATTTTAATTAGATTAGATATACTTTCTTGATCCTCGATCAATTACAATTAATAGAAAGAGTTTTACAGTCTAGTTTTCTTAAATTAGGTAAGGGTTCTTCAACTTTTTGATTTCTTTTTTGAAATTAGATGAAATGCAACATGGCAAAAATAGACAATTGAAACTCTTTTTGATTCTTTTTTACCAATGGAAAGCAACTCAATTTCTATAGCCATGACATGTATATATATAAATATCTTCATTCGAATATAGTTATATATATATAATACTAGTCAGTATAAATAATTCTTTCTTCAAAATATTGTATGTAAATTTGAGTAATAAAAAAATTATATATTTTTTTGAACAATAAATGTCTTCCACATTTAACTATAAAATCAATAACCTCTGCATTTTTGAATGGCGATTCAAAAAAAGCGTATTTCTATGTCCAAAAAGCATATTCGTAAAAATTTTTGGAAAAATCAAGTGTATTGGGCAGGAATAAAAGCTTTTCTTTTGCAAAATCCCTTTCGACCGGGAATTCTAAAAGCTTTTTTGTACAACAAACAAGTAATATATTATATAATAAAGACTTGGAAAAGTCTTGGAATAATCTTAATCGATATGAACCAACGAATTCGATAATTTATAAGATAAGAAATTACCATTAATATGGTAAACTTAATGAGATGCAATTTTCTATTGTCGTATGTTGTAGGATAACATTTTTGTGTCTACTAGACAAATGCTCGAAAAATTAGGCACAATATATCATTTTTCTCTTTACAAAGTTTTCTCTTTCTCGTTAGTGGGTTTTTGTGGGATGGGGATTGTTATTTTCCCCATCGATTCACTTTTCACAAAAATGATATTTTTCTTTTAATTTTAAAAGGCTTATTGGGTTCTGGATGCCGAATATATATTCTATGTTTTAACTTAACTATAGAATACATTAAGATACCTATCCATAAAGCACAATATGCATTCCATAATGAAAAATCGTTTTAGAAATATTGAAGACAAATTTTCACTGGTATATCTACAGCCTACTAATTGGTTTGACTAATACTTAATTAGTTTGATAAATAGTACCACGAATTATGGGTACAATTTAAATCCTAGCAATTGGCAATTTATAGTTAATCCAGTTTTCAACCTATCCAACAAACATTTTAAACCTCCTTACAATTCTCAAATTTTACAAGAACTTAAACCACACGAAAAACCATTCAGTGCGGTTTTAAAACTAACAACAATAGCCCCACCTCACACTACAATTAAGTAAGGTAATGATTATTGAACGTTTAAATAGTAATTTAAAAGATATTTTTAATCTTTCGGCAAAATAAATATTGCATTGAATTTACTCCTCCAATCTCGACGATTAAAAATGAATGGGCTATTATGATTTCGAACAAGCCGCTATGGTGAAATCGGTAGACACGCTGCTCTTAGGAAGCAGTGCTAGAGCATCTCGGTTCGAGTCCGAGTAGCGGCATATTTCTAAAAAAGAAATACTAGTCAAATAAATACTATTATAATTCCTATAATGGATAGAATATAATTTCAGATCTCCATTCCATTCTTGGAGGATATCCTTTTTAGGATTTTTTATGATATTTTTTACTTTAGAACATATATTAACTCACATTTCCTTGTCGATTGTTTCAATCGTACTGACGATTTATTTGATTAACTTATTAGTCCACGAAATCGTAGGATTATATGATTCGTCGGAAAAAGGAATGGTAGCCGCTTTTTTATGTATAACAGGATTATTAGTTATTCGTTGGATTTATTCGGGGCATTTACCCTTAAGTAATTTATATGAATCATTAATGTTCCTTTCATGGAGTTTATCCATTATTCATATGCTTCCTTTTTTTAGAAAACAAAAAAATCTTCTAAGTGCAATAACTGCACCCAGTGCTATTTTGACTCAAGGATTTGCCACCTCAGGTCTTTTAACTGAAATGCATCAATCCACAATATTAGTACCTGCTCTACAATCACAGTGGTTAATGATGCACGTAAGTATGATGGTATTGAGCTATGCATCTCTTCTCTGCGGATCATTATTATCAGTAGCTCTTCTAGCCATTACATTTCGAAAAAATAAAAAAAAAAATTTAAAATGTAAAAACAACCATTTTAGGTCATTTTCATTTGGAAAAATTCAATACGTGAATGAAATAAGCCATGTTTTACAAAACAATTGTTTTATTTCGTTTAGAAATTATCACAGGCATCAATTAATTCAGCAATTGGATTGTTGGAGTTCTCGTGTCATTAGTCTCGGTTTTCTATTTTTAACCATAGGTATTCTTTCGGGAGCAGTATGGGCTAATGAAGCGTGGGGATCCTACTGGAATTGGGACCCAAAAGAAACTTGGGCATTTATTACTTGGACAATATTCGCAATTTATTTACATACTAGAACAAATGAAAATTTGCAAGGCTCAAATTCTGCAATTGTGGCTTCTATAGGATTTTTTATAATTTGGATATGCTATTTTGGAGTCAATCTATTAGGAATAGGGCTGCATAGTTATGGTTCATTCGCATTAACAGTTAATTGAAAAAAAAAAAGCAGTTACGAATAGAATATCAAATACATAATAGGAATAGCATACGCATAGATAACTAAAGTTTGTACGAGTTTTTGAAAATCATTTGAATCAAGTCAAATGATTTTCAAAAACTACAAAAATATTTGATTACAATTAAAGTTTATTTTATTAAGTTTTAAGTTTTTAAGTTAAAGTAAATTCATTTTTTGAACTTTTTTTTTACTTTTTTATTATAAAATAAAAACTAACTATCTATAAAAATAATTAGATATAATAGTTTCTACCTTGTCAATTGATAGTGAGAGAACGAAATCCGGATAAATACCAATACCTATTACGGGTAGAAAAATACAGATTGAAAGAAATAGTTCGCGCGGCCCAGAATCTAAAAAATTAGAATTTTGAGAATTAAATTGCTTATATCCGTAGAACATCTGACGTAACATAGATAATGAATAAATAGGAGTTAATATCATTCCAATTGCCGTTACAAAAGTTATTAGTATTTTTGGCATTAAAAGAAATTTTTGGCTCATAATTAATCCCAAAAATACTACAAATTCTGCAACAAAACCACTCATTCCAGGCAATGCAAGAGAAGCCAGCGAAAAGCTACTGAACATTGTAAATATTTTTGGCATTGGGATAGTTATTCCCCCCATTTCATCGAGATAAACAAGACGTGTTCTATCGTAACTCGTTCCTGCCAAGAAAAAAAGTGCAGCACCGATAAATCCATGAGAGATCATTTGTAAAAGGGCCCCGTTGAGTCCTGTATCAGTTATGGAACTAATTCCTATAATTATGAAACCCATATGAGATACAGAGGAATAGGCAATTCTCTTTTTTAAATTACGCTGACCCGGAGATGCTGAAGCTGCATAGATTATTTGAATTGCACCTACTATCATCAACCAGGGAGAAAATATAGAATGAGCATGGGGTAATAATTCCATATTGATACGAACCAATCCATATGCTCCCATTTTTAATAAGATTCCAGCTAAAAGCATACATGTACTGTAATGGGCTTCCCCATGGGTATCTGGTAACCATATATGTAGAGGTATAATCGGTAATTTGATAGCATAAGCAATAAGAAATCCAAAATAGAATAGTATTTCCAATGCCACAGGATACGGCTGATTGGCTGATGTTTCAAAATTTAATGTTGGTTCATTGGAACCATATAAACCCATACCTAGAACTCCCATTAAGAGAAAAATGGAACCCCCCGCGGTGTACAAAATAAACTTTGTAGCTGAGTACAAACGTTTCTTCCCTCCCCACATGGATAAAAGTAGGTAGACAGGAATTAATTCTAATTCCCACATGATAAAAAAAAGTAAAAGATCTCGAGAAGAAAATAATCCTATTTGGCCGCTGTACATTGCTAACATAAGGAAATGGAACAATTTTGAATCTCGAGTAACTGGCCAAGCTGCTAAAGTAGCTAAAGTCGTGATGAATCCCGTGAGTAAAATGGGTCCTATGGAAAGCCCATCAATTCCCAGTCTCCAATGAAAATCAAAAAAATTGATCCATTTATAATCTTGCTCCAATTGGATTAATGGATCATCCAATTGGAAATGATAACAGAATACATAGGCCATTAGAAGTAGTTCTAATAGGCATATACAAATAGTATACCACCTAATAACCTTATTTCCTCTATGAGGGAAAAAGAAAATGAAAGTACCCGCGAATATCGGCAAAACAACAATTATAGTTAACCAAGGAAAATCATTCGTGGTAAAAACAAGATACACTTACTTTGACTTTGACCCGAAAACCCGTACTCGAGAAAAGAAATATATATAATAATAAAACTAATAATTTTTTCTTTTCTCGAGTACGGGTTTTGTCGGTAAAGATAAAAAATGATGGATTCAAGTGGAATTTTCTCGAACGTATCAATAACCTAGACCCATGCTACGAGTTGTCTCGTGCCATAAATAAACCCGGACACTCAAAAAATCGGTTGGGCAAGCGGATTCACACCTTTTACAACCTACACAGTCTTCTGTTCTTGGAGCAGAAGCAATTTGTTTAGCTTTACACCCGTCCCAGGGTATCATCTCTAATACATCTGTGGGGCAAGCTCGTACACATTGAGTACACCCTATACATGTATCATAAATCTTTACTGAATGTGACATTGGATCTATAATTTTTTTTTAACATCATAAAATTTCGATCTAGTAAAGTAGTAAATGAATTATATATTGTAGACACCAGATGAATCAATGATTTAGTAGATTTACCAGAATCAATCTACTTCTGGATCTGCTCATGAAAGAAGGCCAAGATACTTTGATTTATTACATTTTATCAAATAGCACTATATGCTGCACATACCCATTTTTTTATTGGCAGATACTCTATATTTTTTTTTATAAACCCTATTTATTCAACAAAGTCGATTGATTGATACGAGTTGATTTTCTGTTACGATGAATTGATGAAACAATAGCTAATCCAATAGCTGCTTCAGCAGCTGCAATTGCTATAACAAAAATCGAGAAAATGTCTCCTTTTAATTGGCGACTATCAAATAAATCCGAAAATGTTACGAAATTTATATTAACTGCATTCAGTATAAGCTCAAGACACATAAGCGCTCGAACCATATTTCGACTTGTAATCAATCCATAGATACCGATGCATAATAAATAGGCACTCAAAACAAGTACATGTTCGAGCATCATTGAACAACTCCTCATCAATCTCGATTCATTTCAATATGAACAACAATTTAACCGATTCAATTGACTAAAATAGAATTCAAAAAGTACGCAAAAAGGTATTGGTAATAGAAAATAGATATAAATATAGAAAAATTCCGTTTTTTTTTCATTTTTTTTATACTTTATCTTTATATTTATATATTTATACATGAACAATAAAAAAAATATTTTGAAGAAAAGAACAAGTCTATATTAATTTAATTAATATAATTTTATATTATTTAATTTCGAAATATTTAGTACTGACGAGCCATAGCAATTGCACCGATCAAGGCAACTAAAAGAATTATCGAAATAAGTTCAAATGGAAGAAAAAAATCTGTTGATAAATGAATCCCAATTTGTTGACCATTATTTATCAAGTCCTGCTCTATAATCTGGTTTGACCTTGTAGTCCAAATAATACCGTACCATGACGTATCTGGGATAGTAGTAATTAATGAAAAAAAAATACTTGTACAAACCAGTGAAGTGACTCCATCTCCAACAGTCCAAAGATAGAAATCTTTGTAATATTCTGAACCATTCATAAACATCACGGCAAATACAATTAATACATTTATTGCTCCCACATAAATAAGGAGCTGTGCAGCAGCTACAAAATGGGAGTTCGATGGAATATGGAATAAGGATGTACAAACAAGAACCAATCCCAACGAAAAGGCAGAAAAAATTGGATTGGTAAGTAATACCACTCCTAGACTTCCCACTATAAGACCCAATCCCAAAAAAACTAAAAGAAAATCATGTATTGGTCCAGGCAAATCCATTCTATGTAAAATAAAAGATAAATTAAGTAGAAATTTTTCATGACCTTATTGAACAAACAAAAAAAAAAGAAGAGGTTACCTATTTTTTGATACCCTTCTAATTGAATTAAATCAATATAGGGTCGTGTGTGGGTTGATGTAGATATGTTTATTTATTATATGAATGATTGAATACCATTTGTTTATCTGAAAGTTTCGTTCAAAATTGCATTGAAAAAATGTCTCGATTCAATTATTTAAATTATTTAGAGTAGAGTATAGAATAATTCTTCTATTTTCTTTTTTTTTTTTATTTATATATTATAATCACAGATATGATATTTATATATATATACTGTATGTAATGTAGTATTTTAATATACAGAGAATAGATAAATATATTTTTATGAATATATGAAAATCATTACTCTCAACCCCTTTAGGATTTTTAGTTATTATCTAAGCAAAATAAAATGAAGGAAGCTTCGCTACTTTCAATCAAAACGGAATTTTAGTAATTGGT